ATACATTATTCCGAGTGCGGGTTTTTGTCGGTAAAGAGGAATCAAATGGATTTAAGTAGAATTTTGTGAAACGTATCAATAAGCTAGACCCATGCTACGAGTTGTCTCATGCCATAAATAAACCCGGACACTCAAGAAATCCGTTGGACAAGCAGATTCACATCTCTTACAACCTACACAGTCCTCTGTTCTTGGAGCAGGAGCAATTTGCTTAGCTTTACATCCGTCCCAAGGTATCATTTCCAATACATCTGTGGGGCAGGCTCGTACACATTGAGTACACCCTATACATGTATCATAAATCTTTACTGAATGTGACATTGGATCTATCAATTTTTTGAACGTTATCAATTTTCGATCTGGTAAAATCAGTAGTAACTGAATCATATATTGTAGACACCAGACGAATCAGTGGTTTACCAGAATTTTTTTTTAATTGAATAATCAATCTACTTCTGGATCTGGTCATGAGAATGAGAGAGGTCCAAGATACTTTGATTTATTACGTTTCAGCAAACATGGTCATACGAGTTATACACGACACGCTAATTCTAATTGGTAAATATTCTATATATCTGTCTTTATTTATATCATTACGACTATTTATTCAACAAATTCGATTGATTGATACGAGTTGATTTTCTGTTACGATAGATCGACGAAACAATAGCTGGCCCAATAGCTGCTTCAGCGGCTGCAATAGCTATAACAAAGATCGAGAAAATGTCTCCTTTTAATTGTCGACTATCAAATAAATCAGAAAATGTTACGAGATTTAGATTAACCGCATTCAGTATAAGCTCAAGACACATAAGTGCTCTAACCATGTTTCGGCTTGTGATCAATCCATAAATACCGATAGAAAATAAATAGGCACTCAAAATAAGTACATGCTCGGTCATCATTGACCAACTCCTCATCAATTGAGATTGATTTCAATATGAACAACAATACAATTTAACCGATTTGATTGACTAGAATATAACAAGTACGGAAAAAAGGAAGGTATTAGTAATGGATCGAACTCAAACCCATTCAATTTAATATATGAACAATAGAATATAAAAATGGAACTGAAGGGAAATTGATGTCATAATAATAACACAGAACAAAACACGGCCTTATTTATTTTATTTGATTTTGGATTTCTAATTCTAAGTATTTATTACTGACGAGCCATAGCAATTGCACCTATCAAAGCAACTAAAAGAATTATAGAAATGAGTTCAAATGGAAGATAAAAATCTGTTGATAAATGAATTCCAATTTGTTGAACGTTACTTGTCAGGTCCTGCTCTATAATCTGGTTTGATCTTGTAGTCCAAATAATCCCGTACCATGACGTATCTGAGATAGTAGTAATTAGTGAAAAAAGAATACTTGTACAAACCAGTGAAGTAACTCCATCTCCAACTGTCCAAAGATATAAATCCTTGTAATATTCTGAACCATTCATGAACATCACAGCAAATACGATTAAGACATTTACGGCTCCCACGTAAATAAGGAGCTGTGCAGCAGCTACAAAATAGGAGTTAGATGGAATATGGAATAAGGATATACAAACAAGAACCAATCCTAATGAAAAGGCAGAATAAATTGGATTGGTAAGTAATACCACCCCTAGGCCTCCTAATATAAGACCTGATCCTAGAAATACTAAAAGAATATCATGTATTGATCCAGGTAAATCCATTATGTGTAAAATAAGAGATAAATAAGTTGAAATATTTCATTTTCATGACCTTACTGACCGGGCCAGGAAAAAAGAGGTTACCCTATCTTTCTTTTTTTTTTTTCTTGTATATGCCTAATTGAATTGAATCTTAATGTGGTGTGGATTGATGTAGATACAGTTATTGGACCAATCCCGCTTTTGTATCCGAAAGAGTAGTTGAAATTTGATATTTCGAAATCATCACGGATATATGAATCTATTCTAAATTCAAATCAAGCCGTGATTCTCACCAATCAATAGTTATGTTTTGTAGTTACTAACCAACCAAAATGAAAGAAATTTCGCTTCTTTAGATCAAAACGGAATCTTAGTAATTGGTAATCGTTCTTGAATCAAGGGGGTTATCCGTGGCTATTTTTATTTGAGTCGAATTCATAATTGTTCGAATTGTGTAATCTCCAATTACTGACATTGGTAACCGACCCAAAGCAATTTGATTATAATTCAATTCGTGACGATTGTAAGTAGAAAGTTCATATTCTTCAGTCATTGATAAACAGTTTGTTGGACAATACTCGACGCAGTTACCACAAAATATACAGATTCCGAAATCAATACTATAATTAAGCAATCGTTTCTTTCTAATATCTGTTTCCAATCTCCAATCAACAACGGGTAGATCTATGGGGCATACACGAACACATACTTCACAAGCAATGCATTTATCAAATTCAAAGTGGATTCGACCGCGGAAACGCTCTGATGTGATCGATTTTTCATAAGGATATTGAATAGTTACAGGTAAACGATTCGCATGAGATA